GAGCAAAAAGAACAAAGGTATGACTGGCATAATATCTACAATTGGGTTAAAAAAAGCGTAAGCCTCAGGCAATTTGGCAAAGAAAAAATGACTTGAATGCAGTATAGAATTAAGATAGATACAGATCAAACTAAAGATATTAAGCATAACAAATGTTGCATTCTTTGAGATAATTGTATTTTGTTTTGATTGAGTTATCGGTATAAGTTAAAAATGAAGAAAGAGAAAATAGCCCAGCCCAAAAAGACTTCTTTTTTTTGACTAACCCAATCAAAAATCCTTCCATTCTCAAACGAAAATAGAAGGAATCATACTTTCATACAATATCTTAATTGAATTATATGTAATGATCAATAAATTCAGTTTCATTTTACAACTACACGTGTCAAATCTTAGCAACAATGTAACAGATTCTATGGATATTTGGGCGGGAATTGACGAACAATCAATACCTATATTAGTGTTTATTAGTGTTGAATCGAAATAGAAATGGGGCGTGGCCAAGTGGTAAGGCAACGGGTTTTGGTCCCGCGACTCGGAGGTTCGAATCCTTCCGTCCCAGAGTCGTCCAATCCTCGAATAGGATTGTTTTGTTCTAGGTAATGTAAAAAAATAAATCTCTTTCGTTTATTTGGTTAAGAGTGTAATGTTTATTTACTAGTTCCCAGTTTCCGATTTCTACGGATTCATAAAAGAATCATATCTTTGACTTTCTTTCTCACAAACCGAACTGAGTACTGATGACATACAGATTCTATTTTTGATCGGGGTAGGAATCGAGATCAATGTATATTAAAAAAAGAAATGGGCTATTCACCGTATGCGCGTTTTACTCAACCTTATATTATATATATTGAAGTTAGTTACTTAGAAAAAATTTACATCCTATATCTATATCGAGTTATTTGAATTCTTAATGCTCCTTCCTTTTTTTATTCTATAATTCATAAATATTTTATGGAATTTGTGTAAAGATTCCTGAAAACAACCCAAAGTAGAAACCGTGCCCATAATGTATTGAAATTGTTTTATTTCAATGACAGTAGCATTTCTTGTTGGTGAAAAGATCTGTTATTCCTTTTGATTTTATCAATCAATTATTTTATCAATCAGATGAAAGAATAACGACCTAAACCTCGCTTTTCTTATTATTTCGATTATTCTTTATTTTTAATTTCTATTTATGGATGAAAAAAACAAATTCATTGTATTTTAGATCTATCTAGCTGGGTGAAGTCATTGATGATTCAATTCGAAAATCCTAGTCTATTCCTTTTAGGTTTAAATTTTCCTTCTTTTTATTTTCTGTTTTTCTGATGGTTTGTGTCTCTTTAATCAATGAGCTATTCGCTAACATTTTTTAGCTTTCTGGTATTCAAAGAAGTGTGCAATTGTGGAATCGATACTTATCGAGTCACTTCTGCCGCTTTGCAACCGGACTCGCTTTTTTGTTAATTTAATAACGTATATTCACTCGGTTATTGGAAATCAAATCTGATTAAAGATCCTTCTTTAGTAGATTTCTTTATCCGTATTATTGTATTTATTCATTGAGCCAATGATTATTCATGATTCCATATTGAATCAATTCCATACGGGTTCCAAACTAGAGGAATGTTATGGTAAAACTTCGTTTAAAACGATGTGGTAGAAAGCAACGTGCGGCTTGAAGGACGTGATCGGTTGTGGATTCTTACATCCACCATTCATAGGAATTGTGAGGTGCTCTTGGCTCGACATAGTTTGTTCTACACGTAACCCTCATTTAGTTGGGTTGTGAGTTAAAGTAAATAGTACACGATGTAGCTCGAGCAAAAAGGATTAATTTCTTTTTCAGAGGTAAGGATCTAGGGTTAATATCAATCAATAAGTTGGAACAACTTTGTAAGCATATCTTCGATATAGAAATTTGAAAGATTCAATTTGAACAAAACCCCTTCTTGGATTTGAAACTTTTGTTGGAATTGGAAAAACTATTTTGATCAAAAGTGTATCACACGGGAATCAAGCATTCACATGATTTTTCAATAGTCAATAAATCACAAAAGGTATGTTGCTGCCATTTTGAAATGATTCAGGATCACCGAAGTAATGTCTAAACCCAATGATTCAAAACAAAGATAAACGATCCTGGAACAAGAAAACGCCAATTTAAATTATCTCAACAATTTGAGCAGAAAAAAATAAATAAAAATAAGGAATAAGGGGTGTATTTTAAATGAGACAAAAATTGGTTAGAGAGAGCTCAATAAAGAAAATGTCAAAGATTCCGGGTTTTGAACTCTTTGAGAATTATCTAACTTGAGTTATAAGTACGAATGTTTTTTTATTGTCAGGTTTTTCGGTAAGGAAGAAAAACGAACAAAATCATAGTTTAATTGATGATTTTATTTTATAGATCTATATTGTCACTCTATCATAGTATGATCTAAATTCGAATCATTCTTTCTCGAGCCGTACGAGGAAAAAGCCTCCTATACGTTTCTAAGGGGGGAATTTTTCATCTATCCCAATGAGCCATCTATCGAATCGTTGCAATTGATGTTCGATCCCGAAGAGAGGGAAGAGATCTTAAGAAAGTCGGTTTTTATGATCCGATAAAGAATCAAACTTATTCAAATGTTCCCGCCATTTTAAATTTCCTTGAAAAAGGCGCTCAACCCACGGGAACTGTTCATGATATTTTAAAGAAGGCAAAGATATTTAAGTAACTTCGCGTTAATTACACGAAATTAAATGCAACAATCAAGAAATAGAAAAAAGAGGGAGTGTCCCTTTTATCATTTTTTTCTTTTCTACACTTTTTTATTCTCTATGTAGGTTTTCTATTTATGAAGTGCCAATCTAACACAAGTCTTTTTTTTTCTTAATATTTATATTGACAATAGTGTATTGAGCAAATATAATTGATCGTGGATAAATAGATCTATTTATCCACGTCCTATAAGTTTTGTTACTTTGCTTCATGTAAATAATAAGTTTCTTGGATTCGATTGACACAATACAAAAAGTCTCTTCTGAATGAAAAACTAAGATCTATTTATCTTATATATATGATAATTTTTTCTATTTTCATTTTGTTCTTTATTTATGTTCATAATTGAATATAAATAAAGAAATCTTTTTGATGGGGTTGGGCTGTCCAATTTCTTTTTTAATTCCGATCCTATCTATTATAATTCAAGTTTTGGGTTGCTAACTCAACGGTAGAGTACTCGGCTTTTAAGTGCGGCTAGAATCTTTTACACATTTGGATGAAGCAACGGATTCGTCCATACCGTTGGTAGAGTTTGTAAGATCACGACTGATCCTGAGAGGGAACGAATGGAAAAAACAGCATGTCGTATAAATGAATAACTCTAAGATAAAAATAAGAAATCCTTACTTAACTTACAGAATCGGTCTTTTATATAAAGTAATATTCTTTATGATTCTTAGAGTTTTAATTCTTAAGAGCGGTACAAAAAAATTTATGGTCGGATCGAGTGAATAAATGGATAGAGCCGAAAAGCTCAAATTAAATTATAGGGAAAAAAAGCAACGAGCTCATGTTCTTAATTCGAATAATTACCCGATCTAATTATACGTTAGAAATATATTAGTTCCAGGTGCGGAAAAAGGTTTTTTATTTCATAACCTTACTTAAAACTTAAATAATAAGTGGATTCTCCACTTTTTCCGAATCCTAACTATTAACTATATCCCTGAGTGGAGACGAATGTGTAAAAGAAACAGTATATTGAGAAACATAATTAAAAATTTTTCTAAAGTCAAAAGAGCGGTCGGGTTGCAAAAATAAAGGATTTATAACCATCTTGGTATCGTATAACAAACAAAAACCAATTAGGTGGAAAAAGATAGAATCTGTTAATTAATTATCTTCAAGGTATCTATTCTTTTCTTAATTAAATAATATACCTTGTTTTAACTGTATCGTACTATGTATCATTTGATGGCCCAAGAAATTCTCAGTTTTGGTTCAAATCGAATTTAAAATGGAGGAATTGCAAAGATATTTAAAAATGGATAGATCTCGAGAACGAGACTTCCTATATCCACTTCTCTTTCAGGAATATATTTATGCACTTGCTCATGATTTTGGGTTAACTAAATCGATTCCTTATGAGTCTATGCAAATTTTAAGTTATGACAATAAATATAGTTCACTAATTGTTAAACGTTTAATTATTCGAATGTATCAACAGAAGCATTCGATTATTTTGGATAATGATTCGAAAAACAAGAATTTTCTTGGGCATAATAAAAATTTGTATTCTCAAATGATATCAGAGGGGTTTGCTGTCATTGTAGAAATTCCATTTGCATTGCGATTAGTATCCTCCTACCAAGGTAAAGAAATAGAAAAATCGATTAATTTAGGATCCATTCATTCTACATTTCCATTTTTAGAGGATAAATTTGTACATTTAAATCATGTATTAGATATACTAATACCCTATCCGATCCATTTTGAACTAATAGTTCAAAACCTTCGTTGTTGGATACAAGATGCCTCCTTTTTGCACTTATTGAGATTCTTTCTCTATGAGTATCATAATTGGAATAGTTTTACTACTCAAAAAATGAAACAGAACTCTCTTTTTTTAAAAGAGAATCGAAGATTCTTCTTGTTCCTATATAATTTTCATGTATATGAATCGGAATCCATATTTCTTTTTCTACGTAAAAAATCTTATCATTTACGATCAACATCTTCTATAGCTTTTCTTGATCGAACACATTTTTTTGGAAAAATAGAACATTTGAAAGTCGTTTTTCGTAATGATTTTCATACCATGCTATGGTTGTTCAAGGATCCCTTCATGCACTATTTCCGATATCAAGGAAAATCAATTATGTCTTCAAAAGGAACTCCTCTTCTGATGAAGAAATGGAAATATTACCTTGTAAACTTATGGGAATGTCATTTTTATTTTTGGTCTCAGCCGAATAGGATTCATATAAACCAATTATCCAATATTTTTCTCAATTTTTTGGGT